CAGTGAGGGCGCCTGGGTATCTTATAGAAAGGGAAGGCAGAGGTAGTACTTCGAATGGCGAAGAGAGGCGGCTCGGCAGGGAAGGAATGGGATATCATCAAGGATGACTTCTTTGTTGGCGAAACGAAAGGTCCAAAGGACCTGTGATTCTCTGAGCCGGTCTGGATTTCCAACGCCTCGGGAAACTGGTCGAGATAGATGACAGCACCCTTTTATTATCTTCCTTACTCTAACAAGTCAGACAGTAAACTACCTTACCGGGAGGGCAATCTTCTCTTATGGCCTTCACCTCCACTAAGAAAGAAATTTGTTTGCGCTTGAATTGAAGTGATGAGGTCGCAAAGCAAAGAGGGAAGTTGGGCTCCTATGGAAACGCTTTCCATACCTTTCAATACGTTACGCTGCCATTTTTCCAATATCATTGAATAGCATGGCCTGGGGCTAAGGTAACTCAAGTGGGAGAGCCGTGTTATGGGTAACCTTATTGCACGGTTCAGAGAGCACTTGTGTATGTGATGCAAGTGAACGTGTACGAAAAAGCTGTCGTAAAGTTTCGTTGTTCGTTCCGTCGTCGACCCTATCTATGTTTCTATGATGGCCCAAGAACACGCTCATTCTTCAGCCGTAGAGAGACTTTTGAATTGCGAGGTACCATTACGAGCTCAATATATACGAGTGTTATTCCGTGAAATAACTCGAATTTCAAATCATTCACTTGCTTTAACTACTCATGCTATGGATGTGGGAGCATTAACTCCGTTTCTGTGGGCTTTTGAGGAGCGGGAGAAATTGTTGGAATTCTATGAAAGAGTCTCAGGAGCCAGGATGCATGCCAGTTTCATACGACCAGGTGGAGTGGCACAAGATCTGCCTCTTGGCTTATGTCGAGATATTGATTCTTTTACACAACAATTTGCTTCTCGTATCGACGAATTAGAAGAGATGTTAACCGGCAACCGTATCTGGAAACAACGATTAGTGGATATTGGTACTGTCACTGCACAGCAAGCAAAGGATTGGGGATTCAGTGGTGTAATGTTAAGAGGTTCAGGGGTATGCTGGGATTTGCGAAGAGCAGCACCTTACGATGTTTATGACCAGTTGGATTTTGACGTACCAGTAGGTACCAGAGGAGATTGCTATGATCGTTACTGTATTCGTATTGAAGAGATGCGACAAAGTGTTCGGATCATTGTGCAATGTCTTAATAAAATGCCTAGTGGCATGATCAAAGCCGATGATCGTAAACTATGTCCTCCATCACGATGTCGAATGAAACTATCCATGGAATCCTTAATTCACCATTTCGAACTTTATACAGAAGGTTTTTCCGTACCAGCTTCTTCTACCTATACCGCAGTTGAAGCACCTAAAGGAGAATTTGGTGTCTTTCTGGTCAGTAATGGAAGCAATCGTCCTTACCGTTGTAAAATAAGAGCACCTGGCTTTGCCCATTTACAAGGACTCGATTTTATGTCCAAACATCACATGCTAGCGGATGTGGTCACCATCATAGGTACTCAAGATATTGTGTCTGGAGAGGTGGATAGATAGGACTACTAGTTGCTCGATCAGCTTTATTGCGAGCCAAAAACTATAAGTGGAATTCTCCCTTGACTCGATCTTTAAAAAAATGATGGAATTCTCTATCATAGAGATTTTGTTTTATATCCATTTTTGCTATTTGTGGGGGGCCTTTTTATTTCTTTTGGCTGGAACTTGTCTCCATAGTATATCTATGGAGGGGTTACCCAGGGGGGAAGCTCTTGCCTTACTCGATGTCTCTTCTCTCCAAGAAGACATCGAGAAGGTCTTATTTTTTACTATGGGAAGTTTGGGCCAGCCACTTGCACATGGCTACACGTGGAAAGAGCTGGCCCAAGCTATTCATGGAGGCTCCACGAATAAAGAGGAGCTCCTCTTTATTCTATGCAACATGATAGAAGAGGGGCAACTAGTGAAGATGCCGAGAATGGCCGGAGATTACCGGTCTTAGTTAGAATCTGTTGCAAATGCATGTGAGGGAGGGAATGATTGCACATTAGTACTAGTAAGAGCTAGTAAGAGTAAGGGAAGGCAAGTGCCGTGGCATGGTACTTCTTTTCTTCTTTGTACGAGTTTCTAAGAGCAGGGGATTCGAGAATAAGAAAGAGCCTCTCGTCCATTAAGGTCTAAGTTGCGCTGTACTCTGGGCATCTTCAAACTCCTAGTGCGCAAGACTACGTACCTATCTCCTTCTCACTAAAAGTATTTAGCTTGTAAGTAAGAAATATTCCTTTCAGTCGGCATAGAACCTGATTCGTACTTTCCAGCCTCTTTCACCCCCACCCGCTGTCACTCTCTCGCTCCTTTTATGTAGCTCGTTCCCTAAAGGACCAGCGACTATCGGTAGAGTCCAAAACATCCCTCCCTCTATCGGTGGAGCTACTGCGTACCTCCTAACCTCTCGTTCCAAGTATGTAACTCGTTCCTATCGGTTGAGCACTACATACCGTAACCGTAACAACAACTCATACGAGTGACTTCTTCCCCCTCCTCCTCTCTAACTCCTAGCCCCTAGCAGCTTTTAAGCTTCTAGCTCCTAACTGAAAAAGTAGTCTACTTGACTCTGAAAAAAAAAAGAAGGCTTACTCTTTCAACCAACAGCTAAGGCCTTCTATCGTCCTTAAACCCAAGTTCTAACACCAGAGCTACAGGTCCGGTCTGAGGGTAGTTAAAACGGATAAAAGAACCGATTAAGTCTGTGTTCAGTGATTCCCCCCTAAGGGTATGAGTTCACTCAGCTTCACCTACTAAAAAGAAGAAAGGATCGAAATGACTCTTTCAAGCAATAGCTAAGCTAAGTGGAAATATATCCTTTTTCTAATCCAGTTACATTGCTCCAGCACGGGTTCCCTAGCAGGGGGATAGCAAGTCTATCTGGGTGTTCCCTCCGGGGGCATTTCCTAGTCTTATCTATTTGTTCAGGTTGAACAATCACTGGTTCAGAAATGACTACGGTGATAAGAGAAACTGAATACCGGTATGCTCTGGAGCCCGTTACCACTACCCAAAAAGTACACTAGAGAAATGTTGCACTAACGGCACAGAGAGGTTGTTTTCAAGACAAGACTTGGAGTTATGGTTAACTTGCTTGGTGGGCGAAGTAGCAGAGTCAAGGTAGCATTCCCTGTTAGCAGTACTCTAGTATTTAGTCAATTCTTTGACTAAGGCCTAGAAGAACTATCGAAAAAGGGCCTTATTTTCATATGTGTGTGTGTATGCAAGACCGCTCCTGTAGTTCAAGGCAGGTAAGGGCTGCCGCATAGGGGCGGGCTGGCTGTTCATGAGGGGGAGGCACCATCACTCTGTCTCGAAGGCAAGTTAAGTCAAGTGCCAAGTCAGGGTAGTGCATTAAGGAGCTGTGCAACTATCGCATCAGCTAGAGCGGCATTAGGCATTGGAAAGGTGCTTAATTCCGAGAGCTATTTTAGGCTTTCAGAGGGAAAGCAAGATGATCGACCGGCTACGGGAGTTGCAGAGGCTCTCGAACTTTATGTTATCACTATACGATGATTGCGAAATTGGGATCTTGAGGGTTTACAACTCCTTAGAACTCTCTTCAAGTGGAAGTCCCCTTCTTCAGTGAGCTTACGCTCCAAATCATCCCGCACAGACAACAAATACTTGTCATCTGGACGACACGACTCCAAAAGAAAATACCGCACCATACCAAGGTGATAGCAATTAACTACTAACCCATCTGGAAAACCTAACCAGATAGGAAACAGTAGTGGTATGATTCCACCAGGTGAGAAGGCCACAAAAACGTGCCTATACCAGTGTCGGTTATATTAAGGTTTTTATTCCTTAGCCGAAGCTTGAACAAACAACTTGACTTGCCCAATCAAAGGAGTTTGCAAGCTGAGGCAAAAATGGCCGATAGTTTGGTGTTCTATTGAAGACAAGATTCTTTCTTGCCATCCAAATAAACCAGAAAAGAAAGGGGTAAATAAGGGAAAGGGCGGGTTTTCCTAGGGGGGAGGGCGGGGGCCCCTGTTTTATTTATTCCAGAAGAAGCAGCGCCTTGTTTGTGCATTGATTATCGGGCGCTCAACAAGGTAACCTAACCATCAAGAACAAGTGTCCACTTTGATTGCGGACTTCTTCGCCCAGCGCGAGATACTTCTCGAAGTAGGATCTACGGTTGGGCTACTACCAAATGCGTATCGCGGAAGGTTCTGAAAGAAAGCTTTCTTGACCAGCGTGAAATCTCAACTGAAATAAAGCCACTTGTCGTACTCCATATAGGGATTCATCCATGTTACAACGGTTTTAAAGCACTTCTCTTCGTCTATCCTTGACCTTTTGGTTCTCAGACCCGTAGTATAATGGATCAAATATCCGCATGTAAGGAAGATTCTTCCGCTTTTGTTAACTGGGTGGTTCGGACTATCTTCTTGTATCAATTTATGTACCGTCTTCTTGCTCAAGATAGAATAGCTAGTAAATGAGATAAGTTAGCATTCAGTATTATTAAATAAGGGTAGGGAAGGGATAGAGGGATCCCGCTCGTGTAGGTGGGTAGGATATTTCCATTTTAGCGTAGGATATGGGAGTAGTCTATTTCCGGATGTTTTGTGTTGGAAGCACCTGTTCGCAATGTAGAAGTCAAGGAAGGTGCACATCCATCAGACTCAGGAGGTAAGTATGAAAAGGCTGCAGTGCCCGATCTCGCATCGGTCGAATCGTGAAGAGGAAGACAGGGTTGGGCTGGAAGGCGGGTAAGGCTCTTCTTCCTCTTTGGCTTTTTCCAACCGGCAAAGAATTTCTTTATTATTAGCTTAGAAAGAAGGGCCCGCTAGCTAGGTTGATTATATTAAAAGGTGGTTTACGGCTAGGGGGGGTTCGCACGAGGGATCTTGCTAAAGGAAACGGGACAGATAATAGATCTTTGGCCATCTCCTCATCTGAGGCTGCAGCTTATTCTTAATATCCCATCGAGCAAGAGAAATGGGTGCATAGGAAAGCAATACCCCGGTTGCAAAGAGAGGTTGCTACTGAGCGCTGCCCTGGGAACAGGATTGGGAAAGGAATTACGAGATTCCTGACTAAAAGCAGGTTGGAGAATGATTCTCGATCAGATCAGAGAAGTACCGTTGACGTTGACACATCGGTATAGCTGTCCCGGGATTTTTCATTCAAATCGTTGGTTGGACCGTCTACTAAAGACATTCTTGCAAAAGAGCAAGAAGCGGAACTAGACGTTGTCATGATTCCATTGTTAAAAAAATCTTCCTTTCTCCGGAAGAAGGGCACATTATGCGACACAAACTCGTTAAGTAAGAAGATGGGCCTCCGGTCGTACTCTTGAGAGTGACCTCGGGGATAGGGCAATTCTTGGACTGCTACAAATGTAACTTCCTATTTAGTGTAGTGAAAGAAATTTTTTCTTGTTTCGGGAAGATAATCAGTAAGACAATCGGGATAGCGGAATGCCTGTATAAGGGGGTACCTGGAGGATAGGAAAATACTTAATAATAGATAGGCACACTAGAAAGAAAGCCCTGGGTGAAGAGAAGAATGCTGTCCCGTCCCCTCCCCTCCCCATTGGGTAGGGAATTAAGAGGCAGAACCTGGAGATGAACCAATGAATGACTATATTATATAGTATGCAGGATGGAACCACCTTTTAGGGTACAAAACCTATTCTCTTATAAAAGGGGTTCTTGAATAAGATGTCCTGCGCTCGGACTTAGAGTGAGAGTGACCCCGATAAAGCAGACAACCTGGAGGGAATTCCTCACAAAGAGGAAAGCCTTAGCCTTATTTATAAAGTAGACGATTTTCCACCTTTCTCTACTCGAAAAGCCAATGGGCTTGTCTGGATGAATGCTGTGTCGGAAGCCGTGATCACATAGTCACTTCCGCCCACAGTGCTGTTACGACGGCAGGTCACCGGGAGTGAAGTCAACTCAGCTCCTGATGTAGCATTCATTCGGACCATTCGACGTTTGATTCTTTCTATCAGGGATACCGACGGCTCTGTGAGAGGGTAAAGCTACCAAGGTGGTTTCCCATGACGGGTTACCCGGTTCAAGGCTTTGTCTTACTAGATCATCTATTGGTAGCAATGATCGAAAGATCAGGTGTAGAATGCATCAGGATGGGAACGAACGTTTATTATTATTTCGAATATGACAGCATGCCTTTGTCAATAGAATGTATTGATTTCTCAATACTGCTAGCTGAAGTGTTCACGTAGGTCAAATAGCTTCTATAGCTCAATCCAATAGTAATCAACGGAGATAGAGTCCAGCGGTTCAACCAACGCTTCTAAGGGGAGCGGGGCAAGCAAAGCAAGAAAGCAGGCAAAGTCATTGAGCCTATTCTATTCCGAAAGTTCCACACATGGAATGTCGTCGGCATTCTTCTCCTACTCGCTACAATTGCTTTAGCGCGAGCAGGGAAGGAAAGGGCGGAAATCTCCCTATCTGATCCAGGTGCAGATCAAGAAGGATCTGTAAACCTTTCTTCTTCCTTATAGTGTGCAAACACGAGCAAGCTGCTAAGTGATAAAAGAAAGAAGAACTCATCTGCCCTTCTGGTATAGATCGGGAATTCCTACTTAAAGAGAAACAGAGGCTCGTTTAACGAGCTGGAGCCTATCTTACTAATGGCCAAAGAGTAGGCGATTGAAAGACCGGTATGCTCTAAAAAGAAAGTCAAGGATAAGCTTGCATTCTAGAAGCGGTAGCTTCCGAAGGATATAGGTAGAGTGGAAGCCTTCAGCCTTTCATTTTCTTACTATAGGTATAGGCCAAAACGTACACGAGTAAGAGGAAATACGACCTCTTTTAGGCGGGATAGGTTATTTAGGATCCCTACTCTTTCTTTTTATTTTCCCTTGTCGAAGTAGAAAGATAGTTCTTACTGAAGTACAAACAGCTCACCTCTGCTCTCTCGCGACTATGGCAGGGCGGTACACTAGATAAAGCTAAAAAACCCAAAATTTATTCTTCCCCCTAGATTAAACTTGATCATCTTCCTATATCCACATTACTTGATACCATAGCACAAAGCCACAAACGATCGCCATGCACTTGATCACTTACACAAGCAGTATAAGCTTCCCTCCATAGACTACAATGTCCATTAAGCCCTCATTGCACCCCCAAGACTTCACATAATATGGCACCCATTTGGATTTTCATCACTGAACAAGGCGAAGGTATCGGAATCGTCGGAATAGTAGGGATGTGGTGGATAGTTGGGTTATGGTGGATGGGACGGCGGTGGCAAAGGCATCTTATATAGATGGACCGAAACCGGACCTAAAGGGGGGCAGAAAGTGAAAGGGGTTAAAAGACTTCACCCGCAACTAACGATGCTTCTTCTTTTGTGTTTACTGACACCTCTGAAAAGAGGAATTTGTACGGCAGTCAAGGGCTCTTAGAGGATATCCATTTCCATCTATCTCTGACACCGGACATCTATCTTTTGATTAACCTGACTCTACTC